TCTCTGGCCCTTTGTTAATTGGGGCTAAAACTCCGGAAATTAGAAATGCCAAAATAGGAATAACACTTGATATTATTAGAAATGCCCAGAAAATATCATATTCGTAAAGCAGAAACATAGACGAACTCCTATGAATGTGAAAAATATACCTGATTAGTCGATTCAATTGGAATTAATTGTGAAGCCATCCATAACTGTTTAGTCAAAACAACAAATCATTTTGATCGACCTATCTAGTTTCGTTTGTTGGCTGCGGTACATGTCTCGTTTCAAGATTCATCAACAGTAATCCTATTTCCATTAAACTTACTTAGATTTTTTTTGATATAGATAGAGTAGTTATAAATATATACTCCTCTTATACAAAACAAATAAAACTTTCTTGCTTTCGCCTTCCTTCGGATGAATTTTTTCTACAAAATAAAAATGGAAATCTATTTATATATATTTATTATATTCTATTTTTTTTATGTTTATGACTAGTTTATGTTTATTTTATGACTAGAATCCTCAAAGAGGGAGACTGTCTTTTTTGTCTTTTTTTTTTATTAGTGATTTAGAATAATAGTCAGATGTATTAAAATGTCTAGTAATTTTGATCTCGGAATTTAGAGTATTATTAGTCTTGGTCTATTCTTTTTCTTTTTTATTAGAATCCACCAGAACAAATCTAAGAGCGCCTTAATTTGTCGACAAGTCAAAGTTTGAAAAACGAAGATCTTTGGTAAATTGAATTGGAAAGATTGTCAAACAGGCTTTTTTCTTGGTATACCTTATCTAGCAAACATAGTAAAAAACACGTAGTCTTATCTTTTCGTATTCAATCAATAATCAAGAAAGCTCCTAGATTTATGTGGCTTACTATTAGATTCGATTAAGATTGGGTTAGGTTAGAGTCTGTAACCGCTTTCATGTCCGAACCTAATTTTGACTCCAAAAATTATCCAGGATTGGGTAGGTATACCAAAGAAAAGAGGTTTGACAATTGATTGCGGGCCAGCAGAGTGCTTTCGCCGTTGGATTAGAAAAAACGAAATAAAAAAAAAATATATATATGGATTGGGTTTAATCAAAGAGGCTTCTGTTTTCAGTTTTATGTTCTGCTCTGAGCGATCCCGCGAGGGGGCTTGTAGGAATGGTTTTTTCGATGAAACAAGTAACCGTAAGCGACCAGTTACAAACAACAAAGAATACAATAAAATAATGAGTAAACAAAAACTATCCAATTTTTGTATTTTTATTAGGGCTATACGGACTTGAACCGTAGACCTTCTCGGTAAAACAGATCAAACTGATTATTATCAAAATGATTCGAACTGTTTCAAAGACCCAACATGCCTTTTTTTGCATTGGGCTCTTTCATTAACTGATAGAAATATCAGTTAGTCTGCCATCTTTATTCTTGCCAATAAGGAGATGACTCCATGTGCTCTGATTCATTATTTTGATTTCGCTCAGGAGCATTACCAAAGTGTTTCAAAGAAGGGTTATCTTGACGTAGGTCTGCTTCTTGCCGAGATCAGATCAACCTAAGTTAAATGGAGTCTCTATCGCCCTGTTTAAAAAACCAAATATGAAACTTCCTACACCTTAAAGTTCATCGGGCGAAAAGAGAATTTTTTGAGGTCCTTATACTCACTCATTAATGACTAGCATTGAATAGACTGGGTATTCACCCTATCAATATCTCAAATCAAGGATAGGTTCTATTTGGCACTTAAATGGGCACCAAAATCGGACCGAGAACCTTTTGTCAGGCTATTGTTCTCTTGTTTTGTTCCTTAAACATTAGGGAGTAAGACATAGATTTCTCAATAAGATCAATTCTTTTGATTTCATGATGGGAAGGACTCCTCTGAAAATCATTGGCGCACGTGTAAACGAGGTGCTCTACCAACTGAGCTATAGCCCTTGTGTTTGTGATGTGTTTGTGATACATATTTAATCATATTATGTAGAGAATTTCTTGTCAAGATGAATATTACATGATCTAACACATATCTCTTTGATGGGTATTGCTTCGAAGTAATATTAGATTTATAATCCATCGATATATCGATATGATGTGATGAGTTCCTTTTGTTTATCTTTGTGATAATAAAGGGCCTACTTAACTCAGTGGTAGAGTATTGCTTTCATACGGCGGGAGTCATTGGTTCAAATCCAATAGTAGGTAGAACTTATTAGATACCAGAATCGTGGTATCTAATAAGTTTTTCTGATCACCCTCTTTTATTGATTTTTTAGCTTTTCTTCTATATTTCTATTCATTTTTGAATTGCAATTCATTGCATAAGAATCTATCCGATTCCACTTGATTTTTTTTTTTGATTGTATTCAATTTCAATTGGCAGGAAAAAAAGGGGTGTATAAACAGAGGTTCTGTTTATACAGAAGTTCCTTTGATTATTCGTACACAACAACTAGTTATGAAATCGCATTGCTAGCCTCGACTCGTGTCCTAGCGCGTCTAAGAGCTAGATTTGCCTCAATTGTTTGT